GCAATTGGACTTTTTCCCCAAGAATATCGAGACTTTTTGCATACAAAGGATTTACTTGTTACTGATATAGTTTAGCCTCTGTTCTTCTTTAGATCCCTTGTTTCACTCCGATAGTCTAATAAATCAAGTCAATGCAGAGGAAATGAATACATTTCCATACTATTCAATAAGTGAAATATATAGAACATAATCTAGAATTGATTATGCCACATCGCTTATTCTTTCTACTGGATCTTACGGAGCCTGTTCATATACGACATGGTCGAGTCTGATCATAGAAAAAATTCTCTTCAAACGAACCATCCTATCCTCCTATGGGCTTACGCGGTGGTTGGAACAAAGACACATTTTTGATTATGAATTTTAATGTGGCAGCTAAAAAACATATATTCTGCACGGCCTAATCAATAGTTCAAGTCACACACTCCCATAATCCATTTTATCTTCGGAAAATTCACTTCAACTATGAGTAATGAGTATTAAATAAATAATATAAATAATCTAGTACATTTTTTTTTGAGTTGAAGATAAATAGATCCAAATAGATGTCTTATTCTTTTCAATAATCCATATTTGTAGCAATGAAATACTATTGTCCCTACCCCAAGTGATAAATGATTGATTACAAATATGCTATATATTCTTTATAACGGGCCAGAAATACCTTGCTTCCGTATCATTAGGAAGTGCATTAACATAAATACGGCAGTAAGAAGAGGTAATACAAAAGTATGTAAACTATAAAAACGAGTCAAAGTAGATTGTCCCACACTAGCACTTCCGCGCAATAACTCTACCAAAGGCGATCCTATTACAGGAATAGCTTCGGGCACACCTGTTACAATTTTTACTGCCCAATAACCAATTTGGTCCCAAGGTAAGGAATAACCAGTTACACCAAAAGATGCGGTCAATACACCTAAAATCACACCTGTAACCCAAGTCAATTCGCGAGGTTTTTTAAATCCACCGGTGAGATACACACGAAATACGTGCAGAATCATCATTAGGACCATCATACTAGCAGACCACCGATGAACTGATCGGATTAACCAACCAAAGTTGACTTCAGTCATTATATATTGAACAGAAGCAAAAGCCTCCGTAACGGTCGGACGGTAATAAAAAGTCATAGCAAACCCTGTAGCTACTTGGACTAAAAAACAAGTAAGTGTAATTCCTCCTAGACAATAAAATATATTGACATGAGGAGGAACATATTTACTAGTTATATCATCTGCAATTGCCTGAATTTCAAGACGTTCTTCGAACCAATCATAAATTTTATTGAGATAGGTAAACTCCAAAAGACTCCCCCTCCAAGAACCGTATATGAGAATTTCACCTCGTACGGCTCAAACAGAAACACCCCAATACTAGTTCTACCGGATATGTGTAAAAGTTTGAAACTTTTTAATTCTATGATTCCATTTTTTATGAAAATACGAAAGAATAAAAATCCGAAAGAACTTTCTTGTGGTTATAATGCCAAAATATCAAGTCGGCTCATTCGTCTTTATGTTGGTGATTCTAGGCCTCTTGAATCTTCTATTTACCTATTATCGTTATTGTTATTTGTTGTGTGTAATACGACTCACTTTACTGCCGTTTTCTTTATTATTGATAGGAATTCTCTTGTTAAGACCCCGTGAATCAATTAAAACCTTAGATTCATACTAGAACCACGATGATTCAATAAAACCCTTTCAGACTAATTGCAAAAATTCCTTGAGTAAGAACCGTTGGATCATCACTTAGAATAAATATAATGACTAAAAATCAAAAGAAGCCTTTGTCTTTTGATCAAAATAAGCATAAATGGGGGTTTGAAAGAATAAAAATCTTTTTATAACTTATAAATCTAACAAAAAAATCAAAAAAATGGGAGCCCGGCCGCGTGGTCTGAATATTTAGTATGAATCATAGTTCTAATACTTTGTATTCTATTTGATACATTTCGTGCTTCACATACTCAAAATGAATATCCGACGAAGTCAAACCATCTCTATCAAGATGACAGACTCGTTTTCTGTACTATCTATAGGATCCATTATAACAATATAACAAGTCACACACTCATATTCCGGAAATACAGAAACAAAGAAATTCCACGGTCGAACTACCAAAATAGAATGGGATAAAAATCAGAGACCTAACTGCTTCACTTTGTATTGAATATTGAAAAGTTAGTTCATAGTTCTTATGAATCTAATTGATTGAAATTCCGTCCAGTAAAATGGAAGAATTATAAATTTCCAAAATAATAGATAGGAATACCGCAAAAAGGGCCATTGCGAAACCCATCAAAGGAGTAGTTCCCCACCCAGGAGCTACTTTACCATATTCTGAATTCAGTGGTTTCAATAAACTCCCTACAAGAGTTTGTCTTGGACGAGATTTAGAACCGCCCTCAACGGTTTGTGTAGCCATAAAACCCTATTTCTTATTCATTGAGATCTGTTGACTTTGTATACCATTCCGTTGTAAATAAATGATCATA